CCGGAGCCAGGCAATTAGTTAACCATAGACATATTTTAGTTAATGGTCATATAGTGGATATACCAAGTTATCGTTGCAAACCCCGAGATATTATTACTACGAAGGATAAACAAAGATCAAAAGCTCTGATTCAAAATTATATTGCTTCATCCCCTCAGGAAGGAGTGCCAAACCATTTGACTATTGACTCATTCCAATATAAAGGCTTAGTAAATCAAATAATAGATAGTAAATGGATCGGTTTAAAAATAAATGAGTTGTTAGTCGTAGAATATTATTCTCGTCAGACTTGAATCTAACGAACATAACAAGGAAAGGGGTTCAGACAATTCTGTCCCTTTTTCGATGAAGGAAATAGATCTAAAGGCCTTAATCCATATTTTGTTATTCACGTATTACAAATTGATACGCAATATCATTTTTTTTTTCTCTTTCCACGATATTTTTTTTTTACGTACCCATAGTAATTAGGAATCATAATTTTCTATCAAATAAAGCTGTTGGAATAATATAATGCATTTTTATTTGATTTGATATATTGTAGTTGGTAACACTGGTGAATTAACAGAAACGGAAAGAGAGGGATTCGAACCCTCGGTAAACAAAAAGCCTACATAGCAGTTCCAGTGCTACGCCTTCAACCACTCGGCCATCTCTCCTATATAATCCTATTATTGACCAGAAACCGAATGAATAGTGAGTCCATAGGAAAAAAAGTTTCCTTTCCAATTCCATATTTATAAACAACCTCTCTTATCATCCATCTACCCTATTATAAATTTATGAATCATACCATGAATGCATTTCATTCAATTGTATAATCATTATTCATCCCTTTTCCTTTTTGGGTCATAACCAAATCTAAATTTATTGAGTTATCAGATTCGAGTTAATTGATATTATATAAAATTCAATCTGATTCAAAAGTCTCCCATCTTTCTTTGTCAAAAAAGGGTAAAATTTGAGCAGAAGGTACACAAAAATTTTTCTGTTTTTATGTTATTTTGTACTCTACAATTCCTTTTTGAAGAATTATAGAATGGATTACTAATTATGCCTAGATCTCGGATAAATGGAAATTTTATTGATAAGACCTCTTCAATTATAGCTACTATTTTATTACGAATAATTCCGACAACTTCAGGAGAAAAAAAAGCATTTACCTATTACAGAGATGGTGTGATTTGATTTTTTGTTCTTATTTTTTTAGCCCTCAACGAAGTCTTACGAGAAAAAGACGCAGTTCGGAATATAAAGAACCAAATTATTGAAAAAAAGTTACGCTTAGTGAAGGTAAAGTTTGGAGATAGAACAATTCCTTCTGTCGTGTATCCTCGATTGATCCAGCCTCAGATACTTTTATTGTCGATTTTCGTATTAAACGAAAGGTTATACCTATAGGTTCTGTATTGCAGGTCAATCCTACTCCACTAGTACCAATAGGCGGCATAGGGGAAGAAGCACTACACTAGGAATCAACAACACGAAAACTTTGGTAAAAATGACCCTTTTCCTTATCGGTATCGGGGCTAACAAGAATGGTTGGGACAACAAACATCCATCTCGTTCGTACTTCGGATACCCGTATAACCATCAAAGATCGTTGAAGTGACTAATTCCTGGAAATAGTAAGCGTTGAGGACAAAGAAATCGTTGGAGTTACCATTTCTATCTAGCACTAATACGATAGGTCTTAAAAAAACCTCTTGCGGGAAGGCTAGCTAGAGATTTCTTGTAAAAATACCAGCTCCTGTCAGTTCATAATGAGAATAGTGAAATTTAGATTCCATGGCTTATTCCCCTTACTACTATGCACAGAAGGGAGGAGCCGTATGAGATGAAAATCTCACGTACGGTTCTGGAGCGGAGATTTTTTGAATGAAATAAATGAACGACCGTAACGGATGTCAGCTCAATCCGAAGGAAATTATGCGGAAGCTTTACAGAATTATTATGAAGCTACGCGATCAGAAATTGATCCCTATGATCGAAGTTATATACTTTATAACATAGGCCTTATACACACAAGCAACGGGGAGCATACAAAGGCTTTGGAATACTATTTCCGGGCATTAGAACGAAACCCATTCTTACCACAAGCTTTTAATAATATGGCCGTGATCTGTCATTACGTGCGACTATCTCCACTATAGAAAGAAAGAAAAAAGATAAAATTAACTAGTCAATACTGGAAAAAAAGGCTTTCTACATATGCATCGTTCAAAGCAACGATTTTTACCAGCTGTAGCAAGGAAAGAAACCTCATGATAACAAAAAAGGAAATAAATAGATAAAGCCTACATACTATATTCTATGGATAAAGAATCAAATTGATAAAAAAAGCACCGTAAAGATCAATTAGCGAGCTTTTGGGTCGAGACAGTTAAAAACTGCTTACTTATGTCATGAAATGATATATAAAGTTAGGAATCAACTTATGTAATAGAGTTGATCCACTAAAGTATTGAGCAGCGGTGTAGCATCAGATCCCAAAGATAGT